AATCTCAATTACTAATCCTTTGTGTATCTTGGTCTTCCTAACCATCCACTCATTTTTTGTTTCAAAAACCTCCCGTTGTGGAAATCCATCTATGGTAATAGACAGTAAAAAATCCATAGAGTTGGTCTTTTGAACCCGCTTCAAGCTATCATGACAATTCATGAATCTTGGGGTAAACAATCTCTCTTGCTTATGTTTACTTTTTTCACCATTTGATTCTTGTACATAGGAAATGAGACTCAACTTTTTTACTGCAAATTTAGAAGCCGTTTTCTTTCACTCATATAACTATCTGGTTTAGTTTATCAACTCAAATGCTGAAGAAAAATAAAAATATATATAGTCAATCAAATCTTTTTATCCTTGTTTCTAGAAAGAAAAGAATTTTGATAAATTTTAGGTCTCACCGAATCACACGTAGAGATATTGATAACACACATAGAGCTAATGGTATTTCATAACTAATTGATTGAGCAGCTGCCCGTAGACCACCTAAAAAGGAATATTTATTATTTGATCCATACCCCGACATAAGAAGTCCAACGGGAGCAATACTTGAAATGGCAATCCAAAAAAAAACACCAATACTAAGATCGGCTAGAACAAGGTGATCACCAAAAGGAATTACTGAATAACTTAGAAAGATAGATATTACTGCTATGGATGGCCCAATACTGAATAAACGAGTATCTCCTGTAGATGGAATAAGGTTCTCTTTCAAAAGTAGTTTTGTCCCATCTGCTAGAGCTTGAAGAATTCCTAAAGGGCCGGCATATTCAGGCCCGATACGTTGTTGTATTCCTGCAGATATTTCTCTTTCTAACCAAACAATTACTAGTACACCTATTGTGATTCCTAATACAAGAGTCACAATAGGGACAAGCATCCATATGATCCCATAGACTTCTTTTAAGGATTCCAATTTGGAAAAAGAATTGATAGTCTCTATTTCTGTTGTATCAATTATCATTTCAACGATCAACTTCTCCCATAATGATATCTATGCTACCTAGTATTGTCATAATATCAGCCAATTTCATTCTTTTAACTAACTGAGGAAGAATTTGCAAATTGATAAAACCTGGTGGGCGAATTTTCCATCTCCAAGGAAAAACGCTCTGGTCTCCTATCAGAAAAATCCCCAATTCTCCTTTTGGGGCTTCAACTCTCACATAAAGTTCTTGTTTCGACAATTCAAAAGTTGGAGAAGGCTTTTTACTAATAAACCGATATTCAAAATCATTCCATTCAGGATCTTTTAATCTGTCAAAACGTCGCATTTCTAAATTTTCGTAAGGCCCTCCTGGAATTCCTTCTAGAGCCTGTTGAATAATCTTTATGGATTCTGTCATTTCACCGATTCGTACTAAATAACGAGCTAATGAATCCCCTTCTCGTTGCCATTGAACCTGCCAATCAAATTCGTCGTAAGACTCATAATGATCAACTTTACGAAGATCCCATTCTATTCCGGAAGCTCGTAGCATTGGTCCCGATAAACCCCAATTTACTGCCTCGTCTCTCCCAATAATGCCTACGCCTTCAACTCGTTCTAAAAAAATAGGATTCCGGGTAATAAGTTTTTGATACTCAGCAACCCCTGTTAAAAAATAATCGCAAAAATCCAAACATTTATCTATCCAGCCATAGGGTAGATCGGCAGCCACTCCTCCAATACGAAAATAATTATGCATCATTCGCATACCGGTGGCAGCTTCGAATAGGTCATATATCAATTCTCTTTCTCGAAAAATATAGAAGAAAGGGGTCTGTGCACCAATATCCGCCATAAAAGGACCGAGCCATAACAAATGAGAAGCTATCCGACTCAACTCCAACATAATGACTCTGATATAGCTAGCCCTTTTAGGTACTTGAATATTGCCTAATTGTTCGGGTCCATTTATGGTTATTGCTTCTGTGAACATAGTAGCTAAATAATCCCAACGTGTTACATAAGGCAAATATTGTATAATTGTTCGGTTTTCCGCAATTTTCTCCATCCCTCTATGTAAATAACCCAATATTGGTTCGCAGTCGACAACATCTTCACCATCTAGAGTAACGATGAGTCGAAGAACACCGTGCATTGATGGGTGCTGAGGCCCCATATTGACTATCATGAGGTCTTTTCTTGTAGTTGGTGCAGTCATAAGTTTTTTAACGATTCATTCTTCCATGAATTACTGAAAGTGAAAAGAAGTTCATCAAAATTTAATCGAAACATATAAGTGAAAATGAAATAACTCTTCAAATTAATCAAATTAACGAGTTTTTGTCTCTCGAATGTCCAACTGATTAATTAATTCTTTATAACGTACTCTATTTTTTTTTGCCAAATAAGCTAGCAGTCGTTGACGTTTTCCCAAAATTTTCTTCAAACCTCTCTGAGATAAATAGTCTTTTTTGTGCAATTCTAAATGTGAAGTAAGTCTCCGTATCTTATTGGTGAAATTGAATACTTGAAATTCAACAGATCCTTTCTTTTCTTTTTGAAAAATAACTGAAATGACAGAATTTTTTACCATAAATGAATTTCCCCTTTCTTTATTTTACAGATATGGATTTTTTAGAATTTTATTGATCAGTAATAATAATGCCAGTAATTTGAACGTGGTATATAGACTTAATTTCTTTATGAACCTCTAATTTTAGCAATTCCAATAAATTAATCAAATTTGAAATTTGATTCAGATAGGAATCCAAAAAGGTGGTAGGTACGTTTTTTTCAGTCACAAAAGCGAATAATTGAAACCTAAAATCCTAAAATGAAGAAGATTCTGTTGATTCATTTCTAGATCTAATCAATACCTTATTTTATTGATTTAGTATTGTCTACTCGAATTAGATTCGAATGAGATGTAAAACAAGGCATGTTTGCATTTGTTTGCTTTCAGATACTCTATACGAGACAGGGTATATAGTACTATCAATTAATTTTCAATCGTGGATACATATGTATCCTTAAGATACTGAAACGGCTACCATTATTGGTATCAAACCAATAACGATTCATACAAGCTAAATCTTCTAATCGATAATTAGGCCAAAGAAAGAACTTAAATTTAATTAATTTATTTTTATCTTTATAAAGGGGTTTCCGTTCACCCAAAAATTGACTCCAGTTTTTTACATTGGTTTCGTTGCAAAATACTGAATTTCTATCGACGACATTCCAATTCAAAGAATTAAAAAAACTTCGAATTCTCAATTCTCTACGACGTCTAGACCATAAAATATTTTCAGGAACAAGCAAATCAAAATGAGTTTTTTCTGTATTTATTCTTTGAGTTTGAGGTTGCAGAATGAATTCGTCAAAATTCTTTTTATCAACATATCTTTGTTCTCGGTATCTTTGATTAGTTTGGTGTTTACTTTTATGAACCAATGAAATACCTATGGTTTGATACATAATAAATTGTCCATTATGTTTTACAGACAACCGAATAGGTTCGATAATCAATACCCCCTTCTTCATCAAGTCTGTAAGAGGTAAATTTGCCTGAATCAGCATTATATCCAAACTCATTTCTCTCCTTTGAATTGACGATATAGTAATTTTGGTTGGATTTATCAGTCGAAGCAGGAGACAATATACCTTGATATTTTCGAGCATTCTTTTATTCAAAGCATCGTTCCATCTCAATTGAAAAAGCAAATAACGTTTCAAGAACAAATCTAGTTCTGCTTCCGTGTTGCTTTTGTATTGTTTTTTATTTTGACCCTTTTTTGTGTCTGATTCCACGTAATCTTTTTCAAGATCGGTTTGATGTTTTGAAAAAACAGGGCTCAGATTTCCTTTGTTTTCTATATCTGATCCACGCTCTCTTTGACTTGGGGGTTCTTTTGTTTCTTGACTTCGATTCTTTATTTTTTTATTTGATGGTAGAAAAAAGTTTTGTTTTTGGTTTTTATTTTGAATAACATTTTCATTTGTATTCAAATTAAAAAGAAGGAATTTGCTTGGTATAATCCACGGTTTTATTTTATAGACATTATAAAGTAGTACAAATTCTGGGAAGAACCAAAATTCCAGATTCAATATGGGACGATTAAATATTTTTTCATTCATTCCCATCCAATCAAAAAAGACTTTTTTCGAATTTTTTTGAGTTTTTTCTGGATTTTGATGAGTTGTAAGATAAAAAACCCCTTTTTTCTCAATTTTATCAATTATTTGATAATTATTAATACCAATTTTAGTATTTGGATTACTGTTGGTATCGATCTTAACCCAGGCTTCAATATCTCCTTTTTGTCTAAGAGAAAAATGGATAATTTTCCAATCAAAATATTTTCTATCGAGATTTCTTTCTATATCTAGAATATTGACCTTTCTTAGATAATTATTGATATGAAGATTGCCGGGCATATCAACAAAGTTGTGTTTGGACGTGTTGGAATTATACGAAATTTCTAAGTTCTTCTTTACTTGAAAGGGTAATCTAGAAAAAAATGAGTCACTTTTATTTTCATAATTAATTGATTTATATGCTAAAAGACCATATCTATAACATTTTTTAAAATTATCTTTTTGGTTTGATAATGAATAGAGTTCCGAATCATTTTCTTTTTTGTAATGAATTAATTGGTCTTTTTCATATGAATTCCATTTGTTTAAGTTTCTATTTTGATTTTGAGCCATACAACTTTGATTAACCTTAGTTCGCCATTTTTTTGGCATTAATCTAGACCATCTAATCTGAGATAAATCGTATTGATAATGCCATCTTAACCAGTTTTTCCATTGATTGATTCTATAACTCTGAAGTTTCTTATGTTTTAATTCCGAATGAAATATTCCTAGTGTTTTAAAATAGTTCTTTATTTTAGTCTTAAGGAAGCAAGACGTTGTGTTATATTGAAGAACAGATCTAAATTTAGACAAATTAATAACTTGGGTTTGTGATAATTTGTAAAATACATATGCTTGTGACAAGTAGGATAAATCACAAAAAATATGTGAATTTTTCTTACTAATATTATAAAGTGACTTTTTT